GAATACCACTTTAGAGGTATATGATACCACTTTAGAGGTATATGATACCACTTTAGAGGTATATGATACCACTTTAGAGGTATATGATACCACTTTAGAGGTATATGATACCACTTTAGAGGTATATGATACCACTTTAGAGGTATATGATACCACTTTAGAGGTATATGATACCACTTTAGAGGTATATGATACCACTTTAGAGGTATATGATACCACTTTAGAGGTATATGATACCACTTTAGAGGTATATGATACCACTTTAGAGGTATATGATACCACTTTAGAGGTATATGATACCACTTTAGAGGTATATGATACCACTTTAGAGGTATATGATACCACTTTAGAGGTATATGATACCACTTTAGAGGTATATGATACCACTTTAGAGGTATATGATACCACTTTAGAGGTATATGATACCACTTTAGAGGTATATGATACCACTTTAGAGGTATATGATACCACTTTAGAGGTATATGATACCACTTTAGAGGTATATGATACCACTTTAGAGGTATATGATACCACTTTAGAGGTATATGATACCACTTTAGAGGTATATGATACCACTTTAGAGGTATATGATACCACTTTAGAGGTATATGATACCACTTTAGAGGTATATGATACCACTTTAGAGGTATATGATACCACTTTAGAGGTATATGATACCACTTTAGAGGTATATGATACCACTTTAGAGGTATATGATACCACTTTAGAGGTATATGATACCACTTTAGAGGTATATGATACCACTTTAGAGGTATATGATACCACTTTAGAGGTATATGATACCACTTTAGAGGTATATGATACCACTTTAGAGGTATATGATACCACTTTAGAGGTATATGATACCACTTTAGAGGTATATGATACCACTTTAGAGGTATATGATACCACTTTAGAGGTATATGATACCACTTTAGAGGTATATGATACCACTTTAGAGGTATATGATACCACTTTAGAGGTATATGATACCACTTTAGAGGTATATGATACCACTTTAGAGGTATATGATACCACTTTAGAGGTATATGATACCACTTTAGAGGTATATGATACCACTTTAGAGGTATATGATACCACTTTAGAGGTATATGATACCACTTTAGAGGTATATGATACCACTTTAGAGGTATATGATGTTAGTTGCGATGGGGTAAAATAGGGCCTTAGATTTTTCTAAGCGGAGGTATGTGCGGCAACGCGTTAGAGGCTTCACAGCAAGATTTGTATAAACCTTGGTCTGGGGGGGGGTTTCAAGGCAATCTATAGGAAAACAAGCTGTGGGGGGGGGAAAGGGGGGGGTTGTCGCAAAAAAACGTGGAATGGCGACAGGGATTCCCGGGGGGCTCCATGAGCTAAACTCCTATAAACCTTGGTCTCGGGGGGGGTTTCAAGGCAATCTACAGGAAAACAAGCTGTGGGGGGGGAAAGGGGGGGGTTGTCGCAAAAAAAACCGCAAAAATTTTTACGGTTGAAAAGGGGGGAATTAGCAGGGATAGTGACATTCATATGTCATTCTAGCATTCACTAAAATGCATCATACAAGAGACATGTAAAATTATGGTACCTGGACTATATGTCCCTAACCTTGACCGTAAGCCGTGTCCCCACTGTGAGTAGCTGGTGAAAGGCCCCCCAAAAAAAAATACCAGTAGTCTTAGCTGTCATTAAAGGGTCTGAGCTTGTACCCAGGTATTTAACGCATAGAAGGGATACCTTTTAAAAAGCAAGTTGGGCGTCTCTTCGCTGTGTGTCCATAGATTCGGTTCCGTCAGATACCTCCTGAAAGTTCAGGGCTGTAACTCTACAATCGAGGTCCATTAGAAGATTCGAGGCACCCTAGGACCGATTCCATGGCTGGTTGACGGGGGTACGATAGGGCTTATGAATTTTGCGTCGAGTTGAGTATGAAGAGTATTGGACTGGCAGATTTATGTTTGAATCATTATATTTGCAATTAATATTTTTATGTATGAATGGACAGTCCATAGTAGGGTATTATGAAGTATTATTATAATGATCTGCTAGATTTTAAGCAAGGGAAGGTCTTACCTTGATAATATGAATGAAGCATTCAATAAAGGGGTAAATGTGTGATGTAACTCTTAAGTAGTAAAATTTTTAAAATTATTAAGTTCAAGGTATACAGGAATAAAGGATTTCTGTCAATGAGGATCAACCGGTTGGACTCACTTAGGAATTATGATCTGCGTATTCGTTAACAAGGGAAGGTACAATCAAGTAGTCATGATATGGGCGGGTACCATACATATGGTGGGGATTTAAATTTTTGGCCAGGTAAATAAAATGTAAGATGGACATAAGTAAGGGATATGGTAAGCTTGGGGTAAATAAATTAATGTACTATATACATAGTATATTATTAATCATACATTAATTGTCTTTAATCATTCATATTTCTATATGATCTTATGTAATGTACATCTTAATATGTATAAATGTAAATGTATGGTTATTATACATATACCGTTGTTAAACATACATTTATGTTATGGAGAAATACATGTTCGTCTTAATATGGGGCATATAAATTTATGCTCGATATACATAGCAACGGGGGCAGTTGTTTTAAATTTTAAGAAGCTTGTTTTCAAGGAGGCCTAATGATGGGATAAGGAGGACAAAGATAAGAAAATAGAGTCCGGAGGCGATTTGACCGATGGTGATAAAGGGGTCTTCTACGGGTTGGCCGCCGATTCACGTGAGGATGGTTGTATTAGCGATTAGGGTTCAAAAGAGTGTTTTTGCGATGGGGCGGAACATGAGAGAGCGTAGCTTGGAGGTATGGGTAATAGGCATGAGGAATAGGACTAAAATGGAGAGTAGGAGAGCCAGGACTCCCCCTAATTTATTGGGAATTGAGCGTAAGATGGCATAGGCAAATAGAAAATATCATTCTGGCTTAATGTGGGGAGGTGTGACGAGGGGGTTAGCTGGTGTGAAGTTGTCTGGGTCTCCCAGGAGGTTGGGGGCGAAGGTGGAGAGGGCTGCAAGAGGTCCGAGCATAATAGCGAAGCCTAGCAGGTCTTTGTAGGAAAAGTAGGGGTGGAAGGTAATTTTGTCGAGATTAGAGTTAAGACCGGTAGGGTTGGATGACCCTGTTTGGTGAAGGAATAGAAGATGAATCATGCTTGCGGCTGCAATAATAAAGGGTAGGATGAAGTGGAATGTGAAGAATCGGGTAAGAGTGGCATTGTCTACTGAGAACCCGCCTCAGATCCATTGGACAAGGTCGGTGCCGACATAGGGGGCGGCTGACAAGAGGTTGGTGATTACTGTGGCGCCTCAGAATGATATTTGCCCTCATGGTAGGACATAGCCGACAAAGGCTGTAGCCATGACTAGGAACAGGAGGATTACGCCAATGTTTCATGTTTCTTTGTATAAATAAGAGCCGTAATATAGACCTCGTCCGATGTGTAGGTAGATGCAGATAAAGAAGAAAGATGCGCCGTTGGCATGTAGATTTCGGAGGAGTCAGCCATTATTTACGTCTCGGCAGATGTGGGCCACAGATGAAAATGCGAGGGATGTGTCAGCTGTGTAGTGTATGGCCAAGAATAGGCCTGTGGCGATTTGAGCGATTAGGCAGACTCCTAGGAGGGAGCCGAAGTTTCATCATACAGAGATGTTGGCTGGGGATGGGAGGTCAATAAAAGACCCATTAATGATCTTAAGGAGGGGGTGGGATTTTCGGATTGTGGGGGCCATAAGTTTTTGTAGTTGAATAACAGCGATAGCTTTTCAAGCTATAGGTCCAGGTTAAAGCCCTGGCAGAAATACATGATTATAGAAATTTGTTTATTAGTGGGGTTAATGGCTGTGGCTTCTAACCCTTCTCCCTATTATGCTGCGTTAGGTTTAGTTGGGGGTTCTGGGGTTGGGTGTTTAGTATTAATTAAGGGGGGGGTTAGCTTTTTGTCTCTGGTTTTGTTTTTAGTATATCTGGGGGGAATAATAGTGGTGTTCGCTTATTGTGCTGCGTTGGTAGCAGATCCTTATCCGGAGGCGTGGGGGAGTCGGGTGGTCATAATTTATCTTATCGTGTATAATTTTCTGCTGTTGGTTTTTTGAGGTGCGCAAAAAGAGCATGGGGATACAAAACTTTTGTATTCCGGAGCTGGATTGGAGACAGTTCATGGTGAATGGTGGGGAATTGGAAATTTGTTATGTGATGGGGGGTGAGTTTTGTTCTTTGGTGGGTGGGCGTTGGTGCTAACTTTATTTGTAGCCTTAGAGGTGGTACGAGGGTACAAGTGAGGGGGGACCTTACGAGCTGTAAGATTGTTAATGCAGAGATCAAGGTAATAAAGAGAATCGATAAATATGTTTTGATTAGGCCGGTTTGTGAGATTCGAGTGACTTTAATAGGTTGCAGTTGGGTCTTTTCAATGTGGTCCGGGCCAAATTTTTTTAGCAAAATTGACTCAATTAAGTGAGTGATGATTTGTCCGGCTGAGTTGAGGACAATATCCGAGGAGGTACGGTGAACAATTTGATTATAGAATAAGGGGTCATATTTTTTTGATGCGGCATAATTTGTCGGGGGGGCTGCCCAGAATGTTTTTGCAAGATCATAAGCAATAGCGAAAGCTAGGAGTGTAATAATTAGGGCTGTTAGTTTTATGAAGGTGGGTATAGTGTGAGTAATAGGATGATTTGGAAAAGTGATATTGGAGATTAAAAGACCGGCTAGAACACTTCCGACAGCTAGACGGGTAAGTGAATTTAATACACGGGTATCATTTTCATCATACAAGAGGACTGGGTTTGTTCGCGGGTACAATATTGAGGCAAAATAGATTAGGCGCATACTATAGACGGCAGTGAAAGCGGTGGCAATAAGGGTCAGTGTGAGTGCCGTAGAATTGGCGTAGGATGTACTAGCTGCTTCAATAATAGCGTCTTTAGAGTAGAAGCCGGCAAGGAATGGAATACCCATCAGGGCAAAGCTGCCGATAGAGAGGCAGGTAGTTGTTATTGGGAGGGCTTGTTGAAGACCCCCCATTTTGCGGATGTCTTGCTCATCATTAACAGAGTGAATAATGAGGCCAGAACATAGAAATAGTATAGCTTTAAAGAAGGCATGAGTGCAAATATGAAAGAAGGCAAGATAGGGGAAGTTGAGTCCGATTGCAACTATTATTAGTCCGAGTTGGCTGGAAGTGGAGTAAGCAATGATTTTTTTAATATCATTTTGAACTAAAGCGCAAGTAGCAGCAAAAAATGTAGAAATAGCACCCAGACAGAGGCAAATTGTAAGGGCTGTTTGGTTTTGGGACAGGAGGGGGTGAATGCGGATAAGGAGAAAAATGCCGGCTACTACTATTGTGCTAGAATGAAGCAGGGCAGATACGGGGGTGGGACCTTCTATTGCCGAGGCAAGTCAGGGGTGAAGACCAAACTGAGCAGACTTACTTGCTGCAGCAGCAATAAAGCCGATAAGAAGAATTGTAGAGGGGTATATCGAGAGAATAAAGGGGAGTTCTACTGATTGGGCATTTTTTATTAATCAACAGAATGTAAATAGGAAGCCGATGTCCCCGATACGGTTGTAAAGAACAGCCTGTAGCGCTGCTGCAGCGGCGTTACTTCGGGCGTGATATCAGCCAATTAGTAGAAAGGATATAATTCCTACACCCTCCCACCCCATAAATAAAAGGAGGAGGTTTCCTGCGGAGACAAGCGTAATTATGGCTAATAAAAAGATTAACAGGTATTTAAAGAAGCCCCCAATATTAGGGTCAATGTGCATATATCATGTAGAAAATTCTAGGATACTTCATGTTACGAGAAGTGCAACGGGAATAAAGAGAATAGAATATTTATCAAATTGTGTTGTTAGGGAAAGGTTGGTAAGTCCAAAATCAAACCATTTTAGATTAGCTGAAGTATCCATCTGTCCTTCAGACACAAAAAGTAGAAGTGGTATAAGAGAAACAAAGAACGCATTTTTTACTGCGTTTTTAGCATTTAGGTGGAAGGTTTTAGATTCGGGGTTTGTTAGGGGATAAACAATTAGGAGGATGGAAATAATTATTGCGGCAAAGGCTATTGCATTTAGTGTAAACATGTCTTATATTAGTGTTTGGAATAATACAAGTGTGAGCGAGCCATGGAATTGAACCATGGTGGTGAGGAATTAGCAGTTCTCATTACTCCAGTCGGGCTCGGTGGGCAGGAGGGGTTTAACCTCCATTTCTAGAATCACAATCTAGGGTTTTCCTTAAACTATACCCACAGAAGATTAGTTCTGGTTTAAGAATAAGCAGGAAGCCGGGTAAAATATGTAGTAATAGTAAAAGGTGCTCTCGAATTTGGAACGGAAATAGTGTTTTAATATGAGTGGGGAGAGAGCCTCGTTGGGTTGATCAAAGAACATAAAGGGTATATGCAGTTGTAAAGATTAGATTAAGGGCTACTATTAGGAAGGCAAGGGGGGATCAATTGTAGAGCGAAATTATGATGAGGACTTCACCTGCAAAATTAATTGATGGGGGTAAGGCTATATTGAATAGAATAATTGTTAATCATCAAGCTCCGGCAAGAGGAAAAATAAGTAGGGTTCCTCGGAGTAAAATTATTGTTCGGCTATTTGTGCGTTCATAAGTAGTGTTGGCAAGACAGAAGAGAGCTGATGAGGTTAGGCCATGGGCGATTATCATTGCTATTGCCCCTGAGTAACTTCAAGGGGAGGAGATTAGGGCGGCAGCAACTACTAGATTTATGTGGCTTACTGATGACATGGCAATTAAGGATTTCAAATCAGTTTGTCGCAGACAGAGAAGTGCTGTGGCTAGAATACCTAAAATAGCGATAAGTATAATAAATAATGTTTGATTAAGGGTATCTTCTTGGAGTAGGGTAGATGTGCGAAGAATTCCATAGCCTCCAAGCTTTAGAAGAGTTCCCGCTAGAACTATAGAGCCTGCGATTGGGGCTTCAACATGAGCTTTTGGAAGTCATAGGTGGAGGCAGTACATAGGTAGTTTAACAAGAAAAGCGGCGTTGTAAGTGGCTCAGAATAGGCCGGGGTAACTTGTTGAAACTTGGGTGATGCTTAGGGTATGAGTAAGAGCAGGTAATAAGGAGCCATGTATAGAATAAAATTTGGTAAGCCAAATTATTAGTGGAACTGCCCCCAGTATAGTATAGAAAGCTAAGTATGTGCCGGCTTCTAGTCGTCGTTCTTGGGCGCCTCAACGTGTAATAATAATTATTGTGGGTACTAGAGAGGCTTCGAAGGAAATAAAAAAAAGTATTAGGTCTGAGGATGTAAAGGCTAGCAGGGTGGTGAGTTGAAGAAATGTACTATTAGCAATATAGGTTCGTTGTCGGTTAACAGGTTCTAGATACATTTTACTTTGACTGGCCAACATGGTTAGAGGAAATAATCAGCATGTTAAGATGGCTAGTGGTCCTGAGATCTTGTCAATAAAAAATAAAGAATTAGAAAAGTTAAAGTCTTGGAGGAAAATCCAGGACATTGAGAAGAAGGCAATAAAGAAGCCTTGGGTAGTAATTAAGGTTCATAAATGCTTAGGAGGTGCCAATAAAGTTGTAAAAAACACGGAAAGTCAGGCAGAAATAATTATTAGCATTGCAGGAGATTGAGGGTTTTTAGATTGTCATTACCGTGGGAGCGAGCAGTGGCAACTATCAAAGATAGCCCCAATCCCGCCTCGCAGGCGGATATAGTTAATATTACTAGGGGGGCTATAAGGGGGGTGATTGACAGTTGACTAGGCCAGAGGCTGAGCCCAATAAAAATGGTTAATATTATACCCTCCAGACATAGGAGGGCTGACAGGAGATGTATGCGGTGGAAGGATAAACCTATGAGTACAATTGTGAATATTATGATTAAAAGAAAGGTCATAGAGGTACTATGGATTTAAACCATAATTAGCTGAGCCGAAATCAGCTGTCTTTTTTGGACTAGCACCTCATTCAGCTCATTCAAGGCCCCCTTGGAGTCACTCGTAGATGAAGCCGAGGGTTAGCAAGATAACAATGATTGAGGCTCAGATAATGGCTATGAGGGGATTGGGGAGTTGAATGGCTCAAGGGGTAGGAAGAAGCAGGGCAATTTCTAGATCGAACAGGAGAAATAAAATGGCTACAAGAAAGAATCGTATGGAGTATGGGAGTCGGGCAGTTCCCAAGGGATCGAAGCCACATTCGTAGGGGGAAAGCTTTTCCGTATCCGGGGTAATAAGGGGTAGTCAGAAGCTCACGGCAGCTAGGATAACGGAGAGAAGAGAGGCAATGGAGAAGAATAGTAACATTATTTTCTCTTGGGTTTTAACCAAGGCTAGGTGATTGGAAGTCATCTGTACTAGTTATACTAAGAAAATATGAGCCTCATCAATAAATTGATACATAGAGGAAAAGTCAAACAACGTCTACAAAGTGTCAATATCATGCGGCGGCTTCAAAGCCAAAGTGATGTTGTGAGGTGAAGTGAAAAAATAATTGACGAAGAAAACATGTAATAAGAAAGATTGACCCAATAATAACATGCAGACCATGGAAGCCAGTTGCTACAAAAAAGGTGGTTCCGTAAATTCCGTCAGCAATGGTAAAGGGGGCTTCGTAATACTCTATAGCTTGGAGGAGGGTAAAATAGAGACCCAGCGTAACTGTGATAGCTAAGGCTTGGAGGGCCCCCTTTCGGTCAGCTTGCATAATGCTATGGTGGGCTCAAGTAACTGATACCCCAGAGGCCAGAAGAACTGCTGTGTTAAGAAGGGGAATTTCGAACGGGCTAAATGGGGTAATTCCGGTCGGGGGTCAGCATTCACCAACTTCAGGGGTTGGAGCAAGGCTAGCGTTGTAGAATGCTCAGAAGAAGCCAATGAAGAAAAATACTTCAGAGGTAATAAATAAGATTATACCGTAGCGAAGACCCTTTTGTACTGGGGGAGTATGATGACCTTGAAAGGTGCCTTCGCGAACTACATCTCGCCATCATTGATATATAGTTAGGAGTATTAGGGTGAGGCCTGTTGCTAGAATAACAAAATTATTAAAGTGGAATCATGCGGCAAGACCTGATGTTAATAAAAAAGCGGCGGCGGCTCCTGTTAAGGGCCAAGGACTGGGGTCAACTATGTGGAAAGCGTGAGCTTGGTGGGCCATAAGTGTTTTCTTGGAGATACAGGCTTAGAAGTAAAACAAAGACGTAAGCCTGAATTATTGCTACTGCGATTTCAAGGATAGTTAATAGGACAAGAACGGCAAAGGTTAATATAGAAGCTGTGGGGGATAGGGAAAAGATTGCAGATACGGCTGATGAAATCAAGTGAATAAGAAGATGTCCGGCAGTGAGGTTGGCGGTAAGTCGGACTCCCAGGGCCAGGGGGCGGATAAATAAGCTAATAGTTTCAATTATAATCAAAACGGGAATAAGTGGGGTAGGTGTTCCTTCCGGAAGGAAATGTGCTAGTGAGTGATTAAATTGATTACGAAATCCTACAAGAACTGTTGCGAGTCAAAGGGGGAGGGCTAGGCCAAGATTAATAGATAATTGGGTTGTTGGTGTAAATGTATAAGGGAGTAGGCCTAGTAAATTTATGCTCAGGAGGAATGCTATTAAAGAGGTGAGAAGGAAAGCTCATTTATGGGCTGGAGAATTTAAAGGTAAAAAGATTTGCTTAGTGAATGTGGTCAGGAATCAGTTTTGTGAAGTTAAAAGACGATTACTGACTCACCGGGTGGAATGTGACGGGAATAGGAGTCATGGAACTAGTATGGCTAGTAGAATAAGGGGAATACCTAATGAGGTTGAGGAGGCAAATTGGCTAAACAGATCTATTGTCATGGTCAGGTCCAGGTAAATTTAGTTATTTTTGTATTTTTGGTATTGGGCTCATTTAGATTAGTGTGACCTAAAATTTTGTTTGGTGCCGAAAGTAAAAAAATGAATCATGCAAGGAGGAGATAAAGAAGTCAGGGGCTTGGATTAAGTTGGGGCATGTCACTAAGGGTGGTTGGAATCACCTGTCTACAGCTTAAAAGGCTGTTGCTAACCTACAGCTTCTTAATGAGGCGTCTTGGGCGGTACTAATTCAGTTTAAAAAGTCAGGAACTGGTAAGGCTTCTACTACAATTGGCATAAAACTGTGGTTTGCCCCACAAATTTCTGAACATTGGCCATAATATACTCCTGGATGGGGAATAAGAAAAGAAGTTTGGTTAAGTCGGCCTGGAATTGCGTCTGATTTTACACCTAGCGCAGGGACGGCCCAGGAATGAAGGACGTCTTCAGCGGTAATTAGGATTCGTGCGGCTGTACCGATTGATGTTACTATTCGGTTATCAACTTCGAGAAGGCGGAAGTGCCCGGGCTCTAGGTCTTTGGTTGGGATTATGTAGGAGTCGAAGTTGAGGTCAGTAAAGTCAGAATATTCGTAACTTCAGTATCACTGGTGTCCGATTGTCTTGATGGTTATATCTGGGTTACTAATTTCATCCATTAAATAAAGGATGCGAAGAGATGGGAGGGCAATTACAATGAGGATAATGGCCGGTATGATTGTTCAGACCATTTCAATTTCTTGAGCATCAATTGTATTGGTGCTAGAGAGTTTTGTTGTTATTAAAACAGAAATAATATATAGGACTAGTATACTGATTAAAAGTGCCGCTATAAGGGCATGATCGTGAAAGTGGAGGAGTTCTTCTATAATAGGTGAGGCTGCGTCTTGGAAGCCGAGTTGGGTGGGGTGTGCCATAGAGGAATACAAGAGTTTAACTAGTAATTTTGCCTTGACAAGGCAGTGTTATTATTTAACTAATTCCTCAAGAAAGTGACAGAGAGGCTATGTGTCTGGCTTGAAACCAGGGTATGGGGGTTCAATTCCCTCCTTTCTCGTGTTAATTTGATGGAGAAAGTTGATTCTTCAAATGTGTGGTAATGTGGCGGGAAGCCCAGTAGTCATTCAATATTAGTTGAGGTGAGCTCTGATCCGGAGAAGAGGCGTTTAGCGGCGAAAGCCTCTCAAATAATAAATATCATTATTACTACGGCTACTAGGGAAATTAGAGAGCCTACGGATGAAACTGTATTTCATAGGGTGTAGGCATCAGGGTAGTCTGAATAGCGGCGAGGTATTCCAGCTAAACCAAGAAAATGTTGTGGAAAAAAGGTTAAATTTACCCCGGTGAATATAACTACAAAGTGAATTTTAGTTCATAATTCATGGAGGGTAAAACCTGTGAAGAGGGGAAATCAGTGAACAAACCCGGCTATGATGGCAAAGACTGCCCCTATCGATAAGACATAATGAAAGTGGGCTACTACATAATAAGTATCATGAAGTACGATATCAATTGAAGAATTAGCCAAGACAATTCCAGTAAGTCCTCCAACCGTAAATAGGAAAATAAACCCAAGGGCTCATAGTATCGGGGCCTCCCATTTAATAATTCCCCCATGTATAGTAGCTAGTCAGCTAAATACTTTAACTCCGGTTGGGATAGCAATAATTATTGTAGCAGATGTGAAGTAGGCACGCGTGTCAACATTGAGATCTGTGGTAAATATGTGATGGGCTCAAACAATAAACCCTAAAAGGCCAATGGATAATATAGCTCAAACTATGCCCATATATCCGAAGGGCTCTTTTTTGTTAGAGTAGTAAGCAACCACATGGGAAATAATGCCGAAGCCTGGGAGAATAAGAATGTATACCTCTGGGTGACCAAAGAATCAAAACAGGTGTTGGTAAAGAACGGGGTCCCCTCCGCCTGCGGGATCAAAAAATGTCGTGTTTAAGTTTCGATCGGTCAACAATATTGTGATACCTGCCGCTAGAACTGGGAGGGAAAGAAGAAGTAGAACAGCAGTGATTAGTACAGATCAAACAAAAAGGGGTGTTTGGTATTGCGTGATTGATGTGGGTTTCATGTTAATAATTGTTGTAATAAAGTTGATGGCCCCCAAAATTGACGAAACCCCAGCCAAATGAAGAGAAAAGATGGCTAGGTCTACAGAGGGTCCTGCATGGGCAAGGTTTCCCGCTAGGGGAGGATAGACAGTTCAGCCTGTGCCTGCCCCGGCTTCAACCGTGGAGGATGCTAGAAGAAGAAAGAAGGAGGGGGGTAAGAGTCAAAAACTCATGTTGTTTATTCGGGGAAAGGCCATATCAGGGGCCCCAATCATGAGTGGTACGAGTCAATTTCCAAAGCCCCCGATTAGAATGGGCATAACTATGAAGAAAATTATAACGAAGGCATGAGCAGTAACAATTACATTATAAATTTGGTCGTCACCGAGGAGAGTTCCGGGTTGGCTAAGCTCTGCTCGAATAAGCAGGCTGAGAGCTGTGCCAACCATTCCGGCTCATGCACCAAAGATTAAGTAAAGGGTTCCGATGTCTTTGTGGTTTGTCGAAAAAAATCAGCGGGTGAATATCACAGGTAAAGTGGCCGAGTAGGCGGCGGGTTGTAGCCCCGAAGACAGAGGTTTGAGCCCTCTCTTTACCAGGCTCTGGAGTGTGAACACGTGCGGTTGCAAACCGCAAAACGCAGGATAATACCTGCCGGGGCTTCTCCCGTTTAAAGAAGCGGGAGAAGTAGAATGAAGCCCGCTGGATAGAGTGTTTAGCTGTTAACTAAAATATTACGGGATCGAGGCCCGTCATTCTAGAGGGCTTTATCTTAATTAAAGGGCCTGAGTTGCATTCAGGAGATGTAGATTAATATTCTGCAAGTCCTACAGAAACTGAAGGGGTTTAACCTCCGCTTAAGGCTTTGAAGGCCTTTGGTCTTTGTTAGCCTAAGTTTCTATAAAAAAATGAGGAGGGTTGTGGTAAGTGGAAGAAAAATAAGTGCAAGAGTATTTATAATTGCGGTAATTGCGAGGGATTTGTTTGATGTTCGTCAGAAGGAAAATGAATCGGGGGTGTTAGGTGGAAGAGTCAGAGAAACAATATAGGTTAGTCGGAGATAAAAGAATAGGGCTAGTAAAGAGGCTAATATAATTAGGGCGGCAAGAAGGGTAGCATTTTGTTTTACCAGTTCTAGGGTAATAAGTAATTTGGGGGCAAAACCTGTTAATGGTGGGAGTCCTGCCAGGGACAGGAGAATAAGTAGTGTAGAGGCAGTGAGGGTTGGGGTTTTTGATCATGAGGTAGAGATGTCGGACATTTTTGTGGCGGAAAGGGTTATTAAGGATAAGAATATAGAAGCCGTTATGACAATATAGAGGATAAAGTTAAATAGGGTCAGGCTCGGATTAAATTTTAGAACAATAATTATTCACCCTAGGTGGCCAATTGAGGAAAATGCTATAATTTTACGTAATTGAGTCTGACCAATCCCCCCTCACCCCCCGACAAGAATAGAGGTGAGGCCTAGAATAATTGTTAGGTCTAAATTAATTAGATGAGAAGTCTGGAGAAGAAGTGTTATCGGGGCAATTTTTTGTCAGGTTGATAAAATTAGTCCTGTGGATAGTGAGATGCCTTGTAAGACTTCGGGCATTCAGAAGTGTAGGGGGGCAAGTCCAAGTTTCATTATGAGGGCGATGGAGAGAGCATTCATCGGTAGATCAGAGATAGAGTCAATGTTTCACTCTCCGGTTTGTCATGCATTAATGAGGCTAGAAAATAAAACTAAGGCGGAAGCAGCAGCTTGTGTGAGGAAATATTTTGTAGCAGCTTCGATGGCTCGTGGGTGGGGAGTTTTTGTTATGAGGGGAATAATAGCGAGGGTATTGATTTCTAGGCCCACTCAGGCAAGGAGTCAGTGATAACTCGATAGGGTAATGGTAGTTCCGATGGCGAGGCTTAGTAAGAAAATTGTTAAGGCAAGGGGGTTAATTAGTAAAGGAAGGATTTTAACCAACATTGTTGGGGTATGGGCCCAAAAGCTTATTTAGCTGACTTTACTAAGGAGTAGTATAAAGGAAGTACAAAGGGTTTTGATCTCTTAGGTATAGGTTCGACTCCTATTTCTTTAGAGGAAGTGAGGGGGTTTGAACCCCTATTAGCCTCCCTATCAAGGAGGTCCTTAGCTTTCAGGCACGCTTCCAGGGCAGTGGGGGAGTAAATAGGAGGGAGACAGGCATAGAAATGTGGAAGATAATCAGGGCTAGTGTGAGGGGGAGAAAATTTTTTCATACAAGGTGCATAAGTTGATCATAGCGGAACCGTGGGTAAGAGGCTCGGACCCAAAGAAAACAGAGGGAAAGGATAGAGGCTTTAGTCATAAGAAAGGCTGTTGAGAGTGTCAGTGATGTTAGGCAAGATCCAAGAAAAATAATGGTGGATAGTGTATTTATTATAAGGATGTTAGCATACTCTGCTAGGAAAAATAAGGCAAATGGTCCGCCTGCGTACTCAACATTGAAGCCAGATACTAGTTCAGATTCACCTTCTGTCAGGTCAAAAGGGGCTCGGTTGGTTTCAGCTAGGGTGGAGACAAATCATATAAATGCTAGTGGTCAAAGGGGGAAGACCAATCATATATATTGCTGTAAAGTATTAAAGGCGGAGAGAGAAAATCCCCCTGCCAGGAAAATAGCACATAGAATAATTAGGGCCAATGTGACTTCATAAGAGATAGTTTGGGCAACAGCTCGGAGGGCCCCAATTAAGGCATATTTAGAATTGGAGGCTCAGCCTGAGCCTAGAATTGTGTATACGGTTAAGCTGGAGATGGCGAGAATAAATAAAATACTGAGGTTAAGATCTGAATACGGAACGGGAAGGGGAAATGGGGTTCATATAATTATAGCGAGGGTCAGGGCAAGGGTTGGGGCAAGGATAAATAGAATTTGAGAGGATGTTGATGGGCGAATTGGCTCTTTAATAAATAGTTTGAGTCCGTCGGCAATGGGTTGAAGAAGTCCATAGGGTCCAACTACATTCGGGCCTTTACGATGCTGCATATAACCTAGGACTTTTCGTTCAATGAGGGTTAAAAATGCGACGGCTAGGAGAATTGGAGCAATATAAAGAAGGGGGAGAAGGTACATTAAAAGAAACTTCATAAGTTAGTGGGGGGATTTGAACCCCCGGTTGAAAGGGCTTAGATCTTTTGCATAACCGAGCTCTGCCACGCTAACTACCCTGATCTGCGGTGCAGTATTAGGTCTAGACTAATTAAGATATATTCATTAGTGTAGAGAATGGCTTGTTTTTGCATTGGCCATGTTGTCCCGATCCTTTCGTACTAGGGAAAACACTTTATAGATAGAAACCGACCTGGATTGCTCCGGTCTGAACTCAGATCACGTAGGGTTTTAATCGTTGAACAAACGAACCTTTAGTAGCGGCTGCACCACTAGGATACCCTGATCCAACATCGAGGTCGTAAACCCACTTGTCGATAGGAGCTCTTGAAGTAGATTGCGCTGTTATCCCCAGGGTAACTTGGTTCGTTGATCAAAAAATTGGATCATTAAACATCAGTTTATTGATTCTTAGAATTGTGGTTCGTAGATAAAGGCGTTGGCCTATTTGTCGTGGAGGTTAATTTTTTCTCCGCGGTCCCCCCAACCTAAAACTAATACATAATTTTCTTGGGCTATAGTGATATAAGTGCGTAGAGATATATATTGAGTTTAAAGCTCCATGGGGTCTTCTCGTCTTATATAATAATTCCCGCTTCTTCACGGGAAGATCAGTTTCACTGATTGGAGAAAGGAGACAGTATAGCCCTCGTGATGCCGTTGATACGAGTCCCTATTTAAAGAACAAGTGATTATGCTACCTTCGCACGGTTAGGGTACCGCGGCCGTTAAACTTTGTCACTGGGCAGGCTGGACCTCTTATATTTAATCAAGAGGCGATGTTTTTGGTAAACAGGCGGGGCTAAGGTTTGCCGAGTTCCTTCTTTCTCTTTTAATCTTTCCTGTAATATGCTAGTGTAAGGTTAACGTGGGCGCTTATAGGGTTTTCTAGGTTAAATGTTACTATAATAAGACATTTACGTTAATTACCAATGGTGAGTCCATTTTGGTTTATGCTTACATTTTGGAGAAAGGCATTTTCTTGTTACTAGTTCTAGCATAATTGCTTTTATAAAAATATAAAATAGTTCAGTAGTAGTGAAGGGCTAAATAGGTATGTAGAAATTGGGGGAGATATAATGGTTAAGCTTTAACGCTTTTTAGAAGGTGGCTGCTTTTAGGCCCACTTTGTTAGGGTCTCCCACTTTTACCCGGTGTTAGAGGTTGTACCCTGTTTCAAATAAGCTGTGCCTTATTTGAATAGCTCTTAAATTTAGGACTATGTTTAAGTCACATATAAAATTTAAGGTAGAGCTAAAACTCTTTTCCTGAACAACCAGCTATCTCTAAGCTCGGTAGGCTTTTCACCTCTACTTAAAAATCTTCCCACTCTTTTGCAACAGAGACGGGTTGGCCCCTTGGGCTGTTTTGAAGTAGCTCGCTTAGTTTCGGGGTGACAAACTAAAAGTTTCGTTTTGCTTGGGGGGACTAGCTAGACCATGATGCAAAAGGTACGAGAGTTAATCTCTGCTGTTTATGGCTTTAAACCTATTTCATTTTTATTTCATCGTTCCCTTGCGGTACTTCATCTGAAGCGCTTAGAAATTTTTTGATCGCCTGTACTAAAATGTTAAAATGTTTTGTTTGTAAGCAGTAGGATTGAGAGGTCATGCGGGTAAAATTTAAGGCTAGATTTCAGGCTCAAAATGATCTGGGTTAAACAGATATCTGTCCGGTGTAAGCGGAGAGCTTTTATTAAGCTACATTTTGTTGTAAGCCAAGTGCACTTTCCAGTACACTTACCATGTTACGACTTACCTCTTCTAAAAGTAGATGATAGGTTAAAGATCTGGGTGGGGTAATATTGAAGAGGGTGACGGGCGGTGTGTACGCGTCCCAGAGCCGGGTTAAAAGGAACACTCTATTTTCCTTTTACTACTAAATCCGCCTTCATGACTAGGATTTCACATAGTCTTTCGTATGTTCTAAATTAGAAATTGTAGCCCATTGCTTTCCGTTCCGTGAGCTGCACCTTGACCTGACGTGTTGATGGGAATCATTGGGCCTACTATAAGCGTTCACATGGTAGGCTTTCGACGGAGGTATACAGACTGAAAGGCGAGGAATGGTTAGGTGTAGCGGGGATCATCGATTATAGAACAGGCTCCTCTAGGTGGGTGGGACACCGTCAAGTCCTTTGGGTTTTAAGCATTGCTCGTAGTTCCCTGGCGTTGGATGGTGTAAGTTAATTGTTTACGACTGGGCATAGTGGGGTATCTAATCCCAGTTTGTCTTCCCAGTTGTCGTGGATTCAAGTGTAATTAGGGTAACTTTCGTTTATGGTTTTCTTAATAACAAGCTTGTCACTACTAAATATTAATTTAACCCTAATTGTTTGGGGCTTTAATCACGCTTAACGCCGGTGACTATCAGCTTGGGCCCCATGGTGTAGCCGCGGCGGCTGGCACCGGGTTAGCCGGCCCTCTTTTCTCTAACTAAATCAAGCTGTCGCTTATATTTAAGATTTATCACTGCTGATTACCCTTGGGGGTGTGGTGAGACTAGGTGTTATGGGCAGGGATTGTGCCTGATGCCAGCTCCTTCTCCTGGTGAAGGTTAAAAGGGCGTTCTCACTGGGGTGCTGAGACTTGCATGTGTAAAATGAGAAACAGATGATAGTAAGGCTAGGACCAAACCTTTGTACCCTTAGAACTTTTTAGGGTTCATCTTAGCGTTTTCAGCGCTATACTTTGGGATTAAGCTATAAGAGTACAGGGCATAATTTAAATAGAATGTCGGCTTTGGGGGCCGGTAGTAAAGGTTAAATTCCTTTTGCCTTGAAGCCCTGAGCAGGGTTTAGGCTGCAGTCTCCGGCTTACAAGACCGGTGCTTTAGTTTAAGCTATCAGGGCTTAAGCTTTTACTTGGACTTGCACCAAGAGATGCTGGCTCCTAAGACCAGTGGATGGCTCTTTTCCTTTAAAAGC